GCTAGCGTAGCTTAACACAAAGCATAGCACTGAAGATGCTAAGATGAGCCCTAATAAGCTCCGCACGCACAAAGGCATGGTCCCACCTTATAATCAGCTGTGACTCAACTTACACATGCAAGTATCCGCAACCCAGTGAGTAAGCCCTCAATCCCCTGCCCGGGGACAAGGAGCGGGCATCAGGCACAAAATTTAGCCCAAGACGCCTAGCCTAGCCACACCCCCAAGGGAATTCAGCAGTGATAAATATTAAGCCATAAGTGAAAACTTGACTCAGTTAGTGTTAAAAGGGCCGGTAAAACTCGTGCCAGCCACCGCGGTTAGACGAGAGGCCCTAGTTGATTATACAACGGCGTAAAGGGTGGTTAGGAGATATATTAGTTAAAGTCGAATGGCCCCTTGGCCGTCATACGCTTCTTGGTGCCCGAAGTCCTATATACGAAAGTAACTTTAATAAATTATCTGACCCCACGAAAGCTGAGGAACAAACTGGGATTAGATACCCCACTATGCTCAGCCGTAAACTTAGACATCCAGCTACAATTAGATGTCCGCCAGGGTACTACGAGCTACCAGCTTAAAACCCAAAGGACCTGACGGTGTCTCAGACCCACCTAGAGGAGCCTGTTCTAGAACCGATAATCCCCGTTAAACCTCACCACTCCTGGTTATTCCAGCCTATATACCGCCGTCGTCAGCCTACCCTGTGAAGGTAACAAAAGTAGGCAAAATGGGCACAGCCCAGAACGTCAGGTCGAGGTGTAGCATATGAAGTGGAAAGAAATGGGCTACATTTTCTATTGCAGAATATAACGAACCTGCACCATGAAACACTGCTTGAAGGAGGATTTAGTAGTAAAAAGGAAATAGAGTGTCCTTTTGAACCTGGCTCTGAGACGCGTACACACCGCCCGTCACTCTCCCCTGTCAAAATGCACCAAAATACCTAATAAACCAGCACCGACAAGGGGAGGCAAGTCGTAACACGGTAAGTGTACCGGAAGGTGCACTTGGAACAAACCCAGGATGTGGCTGAGTTAGTCAAGCATCTCACTTACACCGAGAAGACATCCATGCAACTTGGATTATCCTGAGCCAAACAGCTAGCTTACACGCCCGTATAACCAAACAACATATATAAAATAAAACTAACCTAATAATAAAAACTAAACCATTCTTTTACCTGAGTATGGGAGACAGAAAAGGTTCAGCCAAAGCAATAGAAACAGTACCGCAAGGGAAAGCTGAAAGAGAAATGAAACAACCCATATAAGCGCTAAAAAGCAAAGACTAAACCTTGTACCTTTTGCATCATGATTTAGCCAGTAAACACCAAGCAAAGAGACCTTTAGTTTGAAACCCCGAAACCAGGTGAGCTACCCCGAGACAGCCTATTAAGGGCCAACCCGTCCCTGTGGCAAAAGGGTGGGAAGAACTCCGGGTAGAAGTGATAGACCTACCGAACCTGGTGATAGCTGGTTGCCTAAGAAATGGATAGAAGTTCAGCCTCATGTGCCTCAAACCAAATAAATACTAACTAAGACACAAAGACAAGCATGAGAGTTAGTTAAAGGGGGTACAGCCCCTTTAACAAAGGTTACAACCTTACTCAGGAGAATAAAGATCATAATATATAAAATATACTGTTCTAGTGGGCCTAAAAGCAGCCACCTAAGTAGAAAGCGTTAAAGCTCAGACAGAAATAAATTTATTATTCCGATAAAATATCTTATTTCCCTAGAACTATTAGGCTAACCCATGCCAACATGGAAGAAATTATGCTAAAATGAGTAACAAGAAGGACTGCCCTTCTCCGGGCACAAGTGTAAGCCAAATAGGACTAGCCGTTGGCAATTGACGAACTCAACCCAAGAGAGCAATGTGACGCACAACAATAAACAAGAAAAATGCACAACTAAAAATCGTTAACCTCACACTAGAGTGCCATTAAAGGAAAGACTAAAAGAAGAGGAAGGAACTCGGCAAATACAAGCCTCGCCTGTTTACCAAAAACATCGCCTCCTGCAACAACTAAGTATAGGAGGTCCAGCCTGCCCAGTGACTATAAGTTTAACGGCCGCGGTATTTTGACCGTGCAAAGGTAGCGTAATCACTTGTCTCTTAAATAAAGACCTGTATGAACGGCTAGACGAGGGCTTAACTGTCTCCCACTTCCAGTCAGTGAAATTGATCTACCCGTGCAGAAGCGGACATAACAATACAAGACGAGAAGACCCTTTGGAGCTTAAGGTACAAAACACAACCATGTCAAACAACTCAGTAAAAATTATAAACCTTGTGGAAATGTAGTTTTACCTTCGGTTGGGGCGACCATGGAGGAAAGACAAGCCTCCAAGTGGGCTGGGATACATTTTCCTAAAACTAAGAAAGACATTTCTAAGCCACAGAACATCTGACCAAATATGATCCGGCCACCAAGGCCGATTAACGGACTAAGTTACCCTAGGGATAACAGCGCAATCCTCTCCCAGAGTCCATATCGACGAGGGGGTTTACGACCTCGATGTTGGATCAGGACATCCTAATGGTGCAGCCGCTATTAAGGGTTCGTTTGTTCAACGATTAAAGTCCTACGTGATCTGAGTTCAGACCGGAGAAATCCAGGTCAGTTTCTATCTGTAACGCTACTTTTTCTAGTACGAAAGGACCGAAAAAGAGGGGCCAATGCCAAAAGCACGCCCCACCCCTAATTTATAAAAACAAATAAATAAGGCAAAGGGAGAGCCAAAACTCCAGCTAGCCAAAATAAGGACTTACTGGGGTGGCAGAGCATGGTTAATTGCGAAAGGCCTAAGCCCTTTTAGCCAGAGGTTCAAATCCTCTCCCTAGTTATGCTAAACATCTTAATAACCCACCTAATTAATCCCCTAGCCTACATCGTCCCAGTTCTTCTAGCGGTAGCTTTCCTGACACTAGTTGAACGAAAAGTGTTGGGATATATGCAACTGCGAAAAGGGCCAAACGTAGTAGGACCATATGGACTCTTACAACCAATTGCCGACGGTGTAAAACTATTTATTAAAGAACCAATCCGACCATCCACATCATCCCCGTTCCTATTCCTAGCAACCCCCGTACTGGCCCTCATACTGGCCATAACATTATGAGCACCCATACCAGTACCACACCCAGTAACAGACTTAAACCTGGGAATCTTATTTATCCTAGCCCTATCAAGCCTAGCAGTATATTCAATCCTGGGCTCAGGTTGAGCATCAAATTCAAAATATGCACTAATTGGGGCCTTACGGGCCGTAGCCCAAACAATTTCCTACGAAGTAAGCCTGGGACTAATTCTTCTCTCAATTATTATCTTTTCAGGTGGATACACCCTACAAACATTTAACATAACCCAAGAAAGCATCTGACTGCTAATTCCTGCCTGACCTATCGCCGCAATGTGATATATCTCAACCCTAGCTGAGACAAATCGAGCGCCATTCGACCTCACAGAGGGTGAATCAGAACTAGTTTCCGGCTTTAACGTAGAATATGCAGGAGGGCCATTTGCCCTATTCTTCCTGGCCGAATATGCTAACATCTTATTAATAAATACCCTATCAACCGTCCTATTCTTAGGAGCCTCACACATGCCAAGCATCCCGGAACTAACAACAATTAACCTCATAACTAAAGCCGCACTTCTATCTGTTCTATTCCTGTGAGTACGAGCCTCATACCCACGATTCCGATACGACCAACTAATACACCTAGTCTGAAAAAATTTTCTCCCTCTCACACTTGCCTTCGTACTATGACACACCGCCCTACCAATCGCGCTAGCGGGACTCCCCCCACAACTGTAACAGGAACCATGCCTGAATGCCAAAGGACCACTTTGATAGAGTGACTTACAGGGGTTAAAATCCCCTTGGTTCCTAGAGAGAAGGGAGTCGAACCCATGCTCAAGAGATCAAAACTCTTGGTGCTTCCCTTACACCACTCTCTACAGGGCGAAGTCAGCTAATAAAGCTTTCGGGCCCATACCCCGAACATGATGGTTAAAATCCCTCCTTCACCAATGAACCCCTACGTACTTGCAATCCTACTATCCAGCTTAGGACTAGGAACCACATTAACTTTTGCCAGCTCCCACTGACTATTAGCCTGAATAGGACTAGAGATTAATACACTAGCAATTACCCCACTAATAGCACAACACCACCACCCCCGCGCAGTAGAAGCAACTACAAAATACTTCCTCACACAGGCCACCGCAGCAGCAATAATCCTATTCGCAAGTACAACAAATGCCTGAATAACCGGAGAGTGAAATATTAATGATATAACAAACCCCATCGCCAGCACGGCTCTCATAATTGCCCTAGCACTTAAAATTGGACTCGCACCTATACACTTTTGAATACCAGAAGTACTTCAAGGACTAGACCTACTTACAGGCCTAATCCTATCAACCTGACAAAAACTTGCCCCATTCGCACTAATCATCCAAACCGCCCACACCATTGACCCCCTACTATTAACCTCACTTGGAGTTATATCTACACTGGTCGGGGGCTGGGGAGGACTAAATCAGACCCAGCTACGAAAAATCCTAGCCTACTCCTCAATCGCCCACATAGGCTGAATAATTATTATTATTCAATATGCCCCGCAACTAACCCTACTCGCATTAGGAACCTATATTATTATAACATCCGCAGCTTTCCTCACCCTCAAAATATCATTCACCACTAAAATCAACACACTCGCAACAACCTGATCAAAAAGCCCCATCCTAACAGCAACCACCGCCCTAGTATTACTCTCGCTAGGAGGCCTCCCCCCACTAACAGGCTTCCTCCCAAAATGATTAATTCTGCAAGAACTCGCAAAACAAGACCTCCCAGTCATCGCCACAGTTATAGCCCTCACAGCCCTAATCAGCCTCTACTTCTACCTTCGACTATGCTACGCAATAACACTAACTATTTTTCCCAACACAAACAACTCAACTACCCCATGACGAACCCAGACAACCCAAGCCTCAACACCCCTCGCCCTATTTACAGTAACTGCCCTAGGACTGCTACCAATAGCCCCGACCATCATTACACTAATTACCTAGGAACTTAGGATAATATTTAGACCAAAAGCCTTCAAAGCTTTATGTAGGAGTGAAAATCTCCTAGTACCTGATAAGACCTACGAGCAATTAACTCGCATCCCCTGACTGCAAATCAGACATTTTTACTAAACTAAGGCCTTTCTAGGTGGGAAGGCCTCGATCCTACAAACTCTTAGTTAACAGCTAAGCACTCAATCCAGCGAGCATCCACCTACCTCTTCCCGCCGTTTAACCGAAAGGCGGGAAGAAGCCCCGGCAGAGTATTAGTCTGCATCTTTGGATTTGCAATCCAATATGCTATTCACCACAAGGCTATGATAAGGGGAGGACTTAAACCTCCGTCTTCGGGGCTACAACCCGCTGCCTAACACTCGGCCTCCCTACCTGTGGCAATCACGCGCTGATTCTTCTCTACCAACCACAAAGACATTGGCACCCTCTACCTCGTATTTGGTGCCTGAGCCGGAATAGTAGGAACTGCCTTAAGCCTACTTATCCGGGCCGAACTAAGCCAACCCGGATCGCTCCTAGGCGACGACCAAATTTATAATGTAATCGTAACTGCCCATGCCTTCGTAATAATTTTCTTTATAGTAATACCCATCCTAATCGGGGGGTTCGGAAACTGACTCGTGCCATTAATAATCGGAGCCCCAGACATGGCATTCCCACGAATAAATAACATAAGCTTCTGACTCCTGCCCCCATCATTCTTACTCCTATTAGCCTCTTCTGGCGTTGAAGCCGGGGCCGGAACAGGATGAACAGTTTACCCGCCCCTCGCCGGAAACTTAGCCCACGCAGGAGCATCAGTAGACCTAACAATTTTCTCATTACACCTTGCGGGTGTATCATCAATTTTAGGGGCCATTAACTTCATTACTACAACTATTAACATAAAACCCCCAGCCATCTCCCAATATCAAACACCCCTATTCGTCTGATCTGTACTTGTTACTGCCGTACTACTTCTACTGTCACTACCAGTCCTGGCTGCCGGAATTACAATGCTTCTAACAGATCGTAATCTTAATACTACATTCTTCGACCCGGCAGGAGGAGGAGACCCAATTCTGTATCAACACCTATTCTGATTCTTCGGCCACCCAGAAGTTTACATTTTAATTCTCCCGGGGTTTGGTATTATCTCCCACGTAGTCGCCTACTACTCAGGTAAAAAAGAACCATTCGGGTATATAGGAATGGTTTGAGCAATGATGGCTATTGGACTCCTAGGCTTCATCGTATGGGCTCATCATATGTTTACTGTCGGGATAGATGTAGACACCCGCGCCTATTTTACATCCGCAACAATAATTATTGCTATTCCAACAGGTGTAAAAGTATTTAGCTGACTAGCCACACTCCACGGAGGGTCAATCAAATGAGAAACCCCGATACTATGAGCTCTCGGTTTTATTTTCCTATTTACTGTCGGGGGGCTCACAGGAATTGTATTATCTAACTCATCCCTTGACATTGTACTTCACGACACATACTACGTAGTAGCACACTTCCACTATGTACTATCAATGGGTGCCGTATTCGCCATTATAGCAGCCTTTGTTCACTGATTCCCGCTATTAACAGGATATACACTACACAGCGCCTGAACAAAAATTCACTTCGGAGTAATATTCATCGGGGTCAACCTCACATTCTTCCCACAACATTTCCTTGGCCTAGCCGGCATGCCACGACGATATTCTGACTATCCAGATGCCTATGCACTTTGAAATACAGTATCATCAATCGGATCACTAATTTCATTAGTAGCAGTCATTATATTCCTATTTATCTTATGAGAAGCCTTCGCTGCCAAACGAGAAGTATTATCCGTGGAACTAACCGCAACAAACGTAGAATGACTTCATGGCTGCCCCCCACCATACCACACATACGAAGAGCCAGCATTCGTACAAATTCAGTCAAACTAACGAGAAAGGGAGGAATTGAACCCCCATATGTTGGTTTCAAGCCAACCACATAACCACTCTGTCACTTCCTTTTAGAGATATTAGTAAAGTCTATTACACCACCTTGTCAAGGTGAAATCGCAGGTTAAACCCCTACATGTCTTTAACATAATGGCACATCCAACACAACTAGGATTCCAAGACGCGGCATCACCCGTTATAGAAGAACTTCTACACTTCCACGATCACGCACTCATAATTGTATTCCTAATTAGTACTCTAGTTTTATACATTATTGTTGCAATGGTTTCAACTAAACTTACTAATAAATATATTTTAGACTCCCAAGAAATTGAAATTGTATGAACTATTTTACCAGCCGTCATTTTAGTTTTAATTGCCCTACCATCCCTGCGCATTTTATATCTTATAGACGAAATTAATGACCCACACCTAACAATCAAGGCAATGGGACACCAATGATACTGAAGCTACGAATACACAGACTATGAAAACTTAGGATTTGACTCATATATAATTCCAACCCAAGACCTCACTCTAGGACAATTCCGTCTCTTAGAAACTGACCACCGAATAATTGTCCCCATAGAATCACCAATCCGAATTTTAGTATCTGCAGAAGATGTACTACACTCCTGAGCCGTCCCATCCCTTGGTGTGAAAATGGACGCAGCCCCTGGGCGACTAAATCAAACTGCCTTCATCGTCTCACGCCCAGGCGTGTTCTACGGACAATGCTCTGAAATTTGCGGTGCCAACCATAGCTTCATACCAATTGTGGTTGAAGCAGTACCACTAGAACACTTCGAAAATTGATCCACACTCATGCTAGAAGACGCCTCGCTAGGAAGCTAAATATTGGACAGAGCATTGGCCTTTTAAGCCAAAGATTGGTGATTCCCGACCACCCCCAGTGAAATGCCACAACTTAACCCAGGCCCATGATTCGCAATTCTAGTATTCTCATGATTAATTTTTCTAACCATTATCCCAACTAAAATTCTAAATCACACTTCACCAAATGAACCCACCACCACAAGTGCCGAAAGTCACAAAACTGACTCCTGAGATTGACCATGACAGTAAGCCTCTTTGATCAATTCGCAAGCCCGTTTCTCCTGGGTATTCCACTAATTGCCATCGCAATTGCATTACCCTGAGTCCTCCTCCCAACCCCAGCTTCACGCTGAATTAATAATCGACTTATTACGCTACAAGGATGATTTATTAACCGGTTCACCAATCAACTTATATTACCACTAAACACCCAGGGACATAAATGAGCGCTACTATTAACCTCATTAATAGTTTTCCTAATTACTACTAACACACTGGGCCTCCTCCCGTATACTTTTACACCAACAACACAACTCTCACTAAATATAGGATTTGCGGTCCCACTATGACTTGCTACAGTAATTATTGGGATGCGTAACCAACCGACAATTGCCCTAGGACACCTTCTTCCAGAGGGGACCCCCGTTCCTCTAATCCCAGTACTTATTATTATCGAAACAATCAGCCTATTCATTCGACCACTAGCCCTAGGAGTTCGGCTCACAGCCAACCTAACAGCAGGCCACCTGCTAATCCAACTCCTGGCTACAGCCGTATATGTATTACTACCAATTATGCCAACAGTGGCAATATTAACTGCCACTGTAATATTCCTACTTACCCTACTAGAAATCGCAGTAGCAATAATTCAGGCCTATGTATTTGTCCTCCTTCTAAGCCTGTACCTGCAAGAAAACGTTTAATGGCCCACCAAGCACATGCCTATCATATAGTCGACCCAAGCCCATGACCCCTAACCGGGGCCATTGCTGCTTTACTAATAACATCCGGCTTAGCAATCTGATTTCACTTCCACTCAACAACACTAATAACCCTAGGACTGATCCTTCTGCTTCTAACAATATACCAGTGGTGACGCGATATTATTCGAGAAGGAACCTTCCAGGGCCACCACACACCCCCTGTACAAAAAGGATTGCGATACGGCATAATCCTCTTTATTACTTCTGAAGTGTTCTTCTTCCTAGGATTCTTTTGAGCCTTCTACCACTCAAGCCTAGCACCAACACCAGAGCTTGGAGGATGCTGACCACCAACGGGAGTCACCCCACTAGACCCATTTGAAGTCCCCCTACTAAATACAGCCGTACTACTGGCATCTGGAGTCACAGTAACATGAGCACACCACAGCATTATGGAAGGAGAGCGAAAACAAGCCATTCAGTCTCTAGCATTGACTATTTTACTCGGACTCTACTTTACAGCTCTTCAGGCCATAGAGTATTATGAAGCACCCTTTACAATTGCAGACGGAGTCTATGGCTCAACATTCTTTGTAGCCACAGGATTCCACGGACTACATGTTATTATTGGATCATCATTTTTAGCCGTGTGCCTCCTGCGACAAGTCCAATACCACTTTACATCCGAACACCACTTTGGCTTTGAAGCCGCTGCCTGATACTGGCACTTCGTAGATGTGGTATGACTATTCCTCTATGTATCAATCTATTGATGAGGCTCATAATCTTTCTAGTATTAAAGTTAGTACAAGTGACTTCCAATCACACAGTCTTGGTTAAACCCCAAGGAAAGATAATGAACTTAATCATAACCATCTTAACTATCACAATAGCCCTGTCGGTAATTCTAGCAATTGTATCCTTTTGACTACCACAAATAAACCCCGACGCAGAAAAATTATCCCCGTACGAATGTGGATTTGACCCACTAGGATCTGCCCGTCTGCCATTCTCCCTACGATTTTTTCTCGTAGCCATTCTCTTCCTTCTATTTGACCTAGAAATTGCCCTCCTCCTACCACTACCATGGGGAGACCAACTCCACAATCCAGCCGGAACATTCTTCTGAGCCACAGCAGTCCTAATTTTACTAACACTAGGACTAATTTATGAATGAACCCAAGGTGGACTAGAATGAGCAGAATAGGGAGCTAGTCCAACATAAGACCTCTGATTTCGGCTCAGAAAATCGTGGTTTAATTCCACGGCCCCCTTATGACACCTGTACACTTTAGCTTTAGCTCAGCATTTATTCTAGGACTTATAGGACTAGCATTTCACCGCACACATCTACTCTCTGCACTCCTATGCCTAGAGGGAATAATATTATCTTTATTTATTGCATTAGCACTATGAGCTTTACAATTTGAGGCCACAGGATTCTCCACAGCCCCCATGCTACTCCTGGCCTTCTCCGCCTGCGAAGCTAGTACAGGCCTGGCCCTACTAGTTGCCACAGCCCGCACCCACGGAACTGACCGCCTACAAAACCTTAACCTCCTACAATGCTAAAAGTACTAATCCCAACAATTATATTATTCCCAACAATCTGATTAGCCTCCCCCAAATGACTGTGATCGACCACAACAGCGCACAGCCTCCTAATTGCCCTCATTAGCCTAACATGGTTAAAATGAACATCCGAAACCGGATGAACTTCTTTAAATACATATATAGCCACAGACCAGCTATCAACCCCCCTACTTGTACTCACATGTTGGCTTCTCCCACTAATAATCCTAGCCAGCCAAAATCATATCAGCCCAGAACCAGTTAGCCGACAACGCCTCTATATTATGCTACTCGCCTCACTACAAACCTTCTTAATTATAGCATTTGGTGCAACAGAAATTATTATGTTCTATATCATGTTTGAAGCCACACTTATCCCAACCCTAATTATTATCACCCGATGGGGAAATCAAACCGAGCGCCTAAACGCAGGAACATACTTCTTATTTTACACTTTAGCAGGATCCCTTCCACTACTGGTAGCCCTTCTCCTTCTCCAGCAGTCCACAGGAACACTATCAATGTTAGTACTACAATATACCCAACCGCTACAACTTAATTCTTGAAGCCACATAATCTGATGAGCTGGCTGTCTAATTGCATTTCTAGTTAAAATACCACTATATGGTGTTCACCTATGACTACCAAAAGCACATGTAGAGGCCCCAGTTGCAGGATCCATAGTACTGGCAGCAGTATTACTAAAACTTGGAGGATATGGAATAATACGTATAATAGTAATATTAGACCCGCTATCAAAAGAACTAGCCTACCCATTCATTATTCTGGCCCTATGGGGAATTATTATAACTGGCTCAATTTGCCTACGACAGACAGACCTAAAATCATTAATTGCCTACTCATCCGTAAGTCACATAGGATTAGTAGCAGGGGGTATTCTCATCCAAACCCCCTGAGGATTTTCAGGAGCAACCATTTTAATAATCGCCCACGGATTAGTATCCTCAGCACTATTTTGTTTAGCAAATACAGCATACGAACGAACTCATAGCCGGACAATAATTCTTGCCCGAGGACTACAAGTAATTCTCCCATTAACAGCCGTCTGGTGATTTATTGCCAACCTCGCTAATCTGGCACTACCCCCGCTACCCAACCTAATAGGAGAACTCTTAATCATTACAACCTTATTTAACTGATCCCCATGAACAATTTTACTCACAGGGCTGGGGACACTAATTACAGCCGGCTACTCATTATATATATTCCTCATGTCACAACGCGGCCCAACACCTAACCATATTTTAGCCCTGCAACCATTCCACACCCGAGAACACCTACTAATAGCCCTTCACCTAGTCCCAGTAATTCTTCTAGTACTAAAACCAGAACTCATATGAGGGTGATGTCACTGTAAGTATAGTTTAATTAAAATATTAGATTGTGATTCTAAAGACAGGGGTTGAAACCCCCTTACTCACCGAGGAAGTACAGACAAATGTAAGCACTGCTAATCCTTACACTCCGCGGTTAAAATCCACGGCTTCCTTGCGCTTTCAAAGGATAATAGTTCATCCATTGGTCTTAGGAACCAAAAACTCTTGGTGCAAGTCCAAGTGAAAGCTAGAATGACATTAATTATACACTCATCCCTCCTCCTAATCTTTTTTACCTTAATTTACCCACTTATCACCACACTTAATCCAAACCAACTAGAATCTAAACTAGCAGAAACAGCTAAAACCGCAGTTGGCTCCGCATTTTTCATCAGCCTCTTACCACTTATAATCTTCCTCGACCTAAAAACAGAGGGCATCATTACAAATTGACACTGAATAAATATCCAAACATTCGACATCAACATAAGCTTTAAATTCGACCACTACTCACTAATCTTCGTCCCAATTGCCTTATTTGTCACTTGATCAATTTTAGAATTCGCACTCTGATACATACACTCAGACCCCTATATTAACCGCTTTTTCAAATACTTATTAACATTCTTAGTAGCAATAATTATCTTAGTCACAGCCAACAACATATTTCAACTATTTATCGGCTGAGAAGGAGTTGGAATCATATCATTCCTGCTTATCGGATGATGACACGGACGGGCAGATGCAAACACAGCCGCCCTGCAAGCTGTCATCTACAACCGAGTAGGAGATATTGGCCTAATTATGGCCATGGCCTGATTTGCAATAAACCTCAACTCCTGAGAAATTCAACAAATATTTACCCTATCAAAAGATTTTAATATAACAATTCCCCTGCTAGGACTAGCCTTAGCAGCTACAGGAAAATCAGCCCAATTTGGCCTTCATCCATGACTTCCATCCGCCATGGAAGGTCCTACGCCAGTATCTGCCCTACTGCACTCAAGCACCATAGTCGTTGCAGGTATCTTCCTACTAATTCGCCTACACCCCCTTATAGAAAGTAACCAAACAGCACTGACAATCTGCCTCTGCCTAGGAGCACTAACCTCACTATTTACAGCCACCTGCGCCCTAACCCAAAATGATATTAAAAAAATCGTAGCTTTTTCAACATCAAGCCAACTGGGACTAATAATAGTTACAATTGGATTAAACCAACCACAACTAGCATTTCTTCACATCTGCACACATGCCTTCTTCAAGGCTATACTATTCTTATGCTCCGGATCAATCATTCACAGCCTAAATGACGAACAGGATATCCGGAAAATAGGGGGTCTACTTAACATCATGCCCGCTACTTCAACCTACTTCACAATTGGCAGCTTAGCCCTCACAGGAACCCCCTTCTTGGCAGGCTTCTTTTCGAAAGACGCCATCATTGAAGCCCTAAACACCTCCCACCTAAACGCCTGAGCCCTAGTTCTTACACTAATTGCCACATCATTTACCGCAGTATATAGCTTTCGGCTAGTATACTTTGTAATCATGGGAAACCCACGATTCCTACCTCTATCTCCAATTAATGAAAACAACCCACTAGTTATTAACCCAATCAAACGACTAGCCTGAGGAAGTATTATTGCAGGATTTATTATTACGCATAATTTCCTACCAATAAAAACACCAATTATAACAATATCAACTACCCTTAAAATAGCAGCCCTCCTAGTAACAATTACCGGCCTACTAATTGCCTTAGACTTAGCCAACATAACTAGCAAACAAGTAAAAATTATCCCGATTATTCCCACACACCACTTTTCAAATATACTAGGATTCTTTCCCGCAACCGCCCATCGACTCCTACCTAAACTTAAACTCACCCTCGGACAGTCAGCCGCCACTCAATTTGACAAAACATGACTCGAAACCGCCGGGCCAAAAGGACTGGCACTGACTCAAGCAGTTATATCTAAAATTACAAACGACATTACACGAGGAATAATCAAAACCTACCTAACCATTTTTCTACTAACCCTAGCCCTAGCAACAATCCCAGCCCTACTTTAAACCGCCCGAAGGGCCCCACGACTCAAACCACGAGTAAGCTCCAACACAACCAGCAAAGTTAAAAGCAACACCCAAGCACAAATAATCAATATTCCCCCACCAAATGAATATAAAACAGCTACACCACCAGTATCGCCTCGTAAGACAGAAAACTCTTTTAAATCATCAACAACAATTCAAGACCCCTCATATCAACCACCCCAGAAAATCCCAGCCACTAACACAACCCCGACCACATACACTAAAACATACCCGGACACAGAGCGACTACCCCACGCCTCAGGGAACGGCTCAGCCGCCAAAGCAGCCGAATAAGCAAAAACCACAAGTATCCCCCCTAAATAAATTAAAAAAAGAACTAACGACAAGAAACAACCCCCACAACTAGCCAAAATTACACAACCAACCCCAGCTGCAATCACCAACCCGAAAGCAGCATAATAAGGTGTAGGATTAGAAGCAACAGCAACCAACCCCACAATCAAAGCTACTAATAACAAATACACAAGATAAGTCATAATTTTTGCCCGGATTTTAACCAAGACCAGTGACTTGAAGAACCACCGTTGTTATTCAACTACAAAAACCCTTAATGGCAAGCCTACGAAAAACACATCCACTAACCAAAATTGCTAATGACGCATTAGTAGATCTACCAACACCATCTAATATTTCAGCATGATGAAACTTTGGATCCCTACTAGGACTATGTCTCATCACCCAAATTTTAACCGGACTATTTTTAGCCATACACTACACCTCGGACATCTCAACTGCATTCTCATCAGTGGCCCATATCTGCCGAGACGTCAATTATGGTTGACTAATCCGCAACATTCACGCAAATGGGGCATCTTTCTTTTTCATTTGTGTCTACTTACACGTTGGACGAGGCCTGTACTACGGGTCATACCTTTACAAAGAGACATGAAATGTTGGCGTAGTCCTCCTCCTCCTAGTAATAATGACAGCATTCGTCGGATACGTACTCCCTTGAGGACAAATATCCTTCTGAGGTGCTACAGTAATTACTAACCTACTCTCTGCCGTGCCCTATATAGGAGACGCACTAGTACAGTGAATCTGGGGCGGCTTTTCAGTAGACAATGCAACACTAACACGATTCTTCGCATTCCACTTTCTCTTCCCATTTGCTATCGCCGCCGCAACCCTTGTCCACCTCCTATTTTTACACGAAACAGGATCAAATAACCCCATCGGACTAAACTCTGACGCAGACAAAATTTCCTTCCACCCATACTTTACATATAAAGATCTCCTTGGCTTCATAATTGTTCTACTTGCCCTCACACTATTAGCACTATTTTCCCCCAACCTCCTTGGAGACCCAGAAAACTTTACGCCCGCCAACCCACTTGTCACTCCCCCCCACATTAAGCCAGAATGATATTTCCTATTTGCTTATGCCATCCTGCGATCAATCCCAAATAAACTGGGGGGAGTTCTTGCACTACTATTCTCAATCCTAATTTTAATACTAGTCCCCCTACTCCACACCTCTAAGCAACGAGGACTTGCATTCCGCCCAATTACCCAATTTTTATTCTGAGCTCTAGTGGCAGACATGGGCATTTTAACATGAATCGGTGGTATGCCAGTAGAACACCCATTTATTATTATTGGACAAATTGCATCTGTACTATATTTTGCACTATTCCTAGTCCTCATCCCCCTAGCAGGGTGACTAGAAAACAAAGCACTAAAATGAGCTTGCCCTAGTAGCTTAGTCCTAAAGCATCGGTTTTGTAATCCGAAGATCGGAGGTTAAATTCCCCCCTAGCGCCCAGAAAAGAGAGATTTTAACTCCCACCCCTGGCTCCCAAAGCCAGAGTTCTAAAACTAAACTATTCTCTGGCGCGCGCCAAGAATAACGCATAACATATATAGTGCAGCATGCATTACATATACTATGTATTATCACCAGTTTATTATTTGAACCATAAAGCAAGTACTGGTTTCTAAGCTATACATAAAGCATATTATTAAGACTCAGAAGTCCTATTATCTTAACCCGGGAAATAGATTAATCCCTAAAAATTTGTCCTCAAATTTTTCCTTGAATAACCCAACTAACATTTATGTCGTAATAATTAATGTAGTAAGAGACCAGCAACCAGTATATATAAAGGTATATCATGCATGATAGAATCAGGGACAATAATTGTGGGGGTTGCACAATATGAATTATTACTGGCATCTGGTTCCTATTTCAGGTACAATACTGTAATACTCCCTACTCGGATAATTATACTGGCATCTGATTAATGGTGTAGTACATATGTCTCGTTACCCAACATGCCGAGCGTTCTTTTATATGCATAACGTATCTTTTTTTTTGGTTTCCTTTCACTTGACATCTCACAGTGCAAATACAATCCTAAATCAAGGTAGAACATTTCCTATGATTTCATGGACATAACCTGATATTATCAGACACGTGCCTTTTTCCACAGTTTTTGCTCGGCAAACCCCCCTACCCCCCTACGCCCAGTAAATCCTGTTATTCCTGTCAAACCCCTAAACCAGGAGGACACCAGACGTATTAGACCACAAGTTGGAGTAATTGGCCAATAATTGTCTGTATATACATCCGTATATACATTCACGCGTGTGTATATATATATATACATCATCTGTATACATATTCATCCATATTCATCCATATATATATATATATATATATATATATATACACCACCTAATTTACCCAAAATTACTACAAACCGACCAAATTTTATAAAATATACGGCACTAAATATTCTAATATAATT